GATGTATAAGAGGATATTCCTAAGATAACACGTAATTAGTCTCCGTTCTATTAATTGAATTGCAATTAAACTCGGCCCACCCTTTTATTTCTATTTATACTACTACTAAAATACAAAGGGTGGGCCGACTACAAATATTCTATTGCACGTATTTTGGATAATAAATACATATTTTATATCTCTAGATATCGCAGATTTGTCTTCAAAAATCTAAGACTCAAGTGTTTCTATTGTTGTCTTGGATCCACAATGAAACCTATGGATCCTTCGGATTGGTCTATTCTTTCTAAGTATCATAAACCTTTCGACCCATCCTGCATTTTGTCTTTTTTGTTCTATGTTATAATAGAACCATAAATTCTTACTTTAGTTATTAGACGAAATTTTAGGAAAAGATTCTTTCTAGGTTCTAGGAAAGAAAAAATCTTTCTTTTTTGTTGTTCGATGCGAAGACACAGGAAAAAACTCTTTATCATTCTGTTTCGAATGAAAGGAATTTGATCCTATTCATATCATAGTGAAGTCTTACCCCCAGATTCCCACAAAAAAAAGAAAAGAGAATCCTTTTTCACACTTCTTGTTAGTAGTGATTGTTTAGTCGGATAAGAACTAATAGCTAATTGGAATATATGTCAATATATTCAAATTCACGCTAGAATAATTGACAGATATACAAATGGACAATAGAATACTTGACAAAGATTCGAATTGAGGATATGGTCAATTGATCTTGACAAAGATTTGAATTGACCATATAATAATAATTGAATCTTGACAAAGATTCGAATTGACCGTATAATAATAATTGAATCTTGACAAAGATTCGAATTGACCATATAATAATAATTGAATCTTGACAAAGATTCGAATTGAGGATATGATCAATTCCAATTGATACTGCTTGACGGGGATTCGAATTGACGGTATACTGAAGAATTAAGGAATTATGTATCATAGTCCCAATGACTATAACTACGATTCCACATTTCCACAGCAAAGTGAGAAGTTTCGGTATACTGAAGAATTAAGCAATTATGTATCACAGTGCCAATCACTATAACTAGACTTCCATACTTAACTTACGTTTCCATACTTAACTTACGTTTCCACATCAAAGTGAGCTATAACTATTCATCATTTTACAGGAAGGGAGTCTTATTTTATGACCATTCAATGTAAAGAATTAACAAGCGAGTTTGAAGTTATAAGAAAATCGGCGGACAATCTTTTGACTATTGAAAATAGTACTGAAGATTCGAGTAGTAGGGCTGAAAACCTTAATAAAGGTCTTGAAATCGGGGGGGACACTGGTGATTTGACTAGATCTAACGATCTCGATTCAAGTCAAAAATATCGACATTTGTGGGTTCTATGCGAAAATTGTTATAACTTAAATTATAAGCAAGTTGTAAAATTAAAAATTTGTGAATCTTGCGAATATCACTTGAAAATGAGTAGTTCAGAAAGAATCGAAAGTTCGATTGATTCCGACACCTGGGATTCTATGGACGAAAATTTGGTGTCTCGCGATCTCGAGGAGGAGCTTAGAGATTTTCTTAGTCAAAAAGAAGAAGAAGAAAAGAAAAAGAATTGGAAGCCAATAAAGCACATTCTAACGGAAATTGATTGTCTGATTCGCCTAATCGCGGACTTGTATTTGGAGTCGATTCAAAAAGTACTTGGGGATATGTGGATCGAAAGACTGAGAAGTGACCTATTATATGCAGTTTTACAGAAGTTGCGAAAAAAGAAAAATGAATATATGAAAATTATTATAGATTATCATTTTGATCGGTCCAAATGGTTGATGTGGAATGAGGATTTTTCTGATATCATCAGGGATTTGAAGTTCATAAATCAGCTACCGAAGTTGGGGTTGGAGTGGGCGGCTCGTGGATTGGATGAGGATGAAATCGCAGAGCAACTTTATTTGGTTTCGGGTACATTCAATTCATCTAGGTTCATTGAGGAAGAACCTTATTTGGATTCGGATAAATCCAATTCGGATGAATTGCATTCGGATGAATTGAATTCAGATGAATTGGATTTGGATGAATTGAATTCAGATGAATTGCATTCGGATAAATCCAATTCGAATGAATTGCATTCGGATGAATTGCATTCGGATAAATCCAATTCGGATGAATTGCATTCGGATGAATTGCATTCGGATGAATTGCATTCAGATGAATTGGATTCGGATGAATTCAATGAGGAACCTTATGAAGATTATATTGATTCTTATCAAACAAAGACGGGATTAACGGAGGCTGTTCAAACAGGCATAGGTCGACTAAATGATATTCCTGTAGCAATTGGGGTTATGGATTTTGAGTTTATCGGAGGTAGTATGGGATCCTTAGTTGGGGATAAAATCACCCGTTTAATTGAGTACGCTACCAACCAATCTCTACCTCTTATTATAGTGTGTGCTTCGGGGGGGGCACGCATGCAAGAAGGGAGTTTGAGCTTGATGCAAATGGCCAAAATATCCTCTGCCTTATATGATTTTCAATCAAAGGAAAAGTTATTTTTTGTACCAATTCTTTCATCCCCTACTACCGGTGGGGTAACGGCTAGTTTTGGCATGTTGGGAGATATCATTATTGCCGAACCCAACGCCTACATTGCATTTGCGGGTAAAAGAGTAATTGAAGAACTCTTGAAGATAACAGTACCGGAAGGTTCACAAGAGACTGAAAATTTATTCGAGAAGGGCTTATTCGACCTAATCGTACCGCGTAATCTTTTAAAAACCGTTCTTAGTGAATTATTGCAGTTCCACGGCTTCTTTCCTTTGAAGTCAAATAGAGTACGCTAAGTTCAACTAGTTGATTTAATTAGTGGATTTGTAGTAAACAAGTAGTTAGCTTATCAGAATTGAAGTAAAAAATAAATAAAAAATTGTCATACATATCTTTCACGAATAAGTCCATCTATTTAGTTCTAAATTTCTTGGACTTATTCTATTTCTTCTATTTCTATAGATCCGCTTTAGATACTTATATCTCTACTATGAATTTAAAAATTCGTAATAATTAGAATTAAGAGTTTTAATTATTAGAAATCTAAAATATTCAAAAAAAAAAAAAAAAATAACAGGTGCAAATAGTCAATCGAGGTACTCCATTTTATGACAACTTTCCATTTTCCCTCTATTTTTGTGCCTTTAGTAGGCTTAGTATTTCCGGCACTTGCAATGGCTTCTTTATTTCTTCATGTTCAAAAAAACAAGATTGTTTAGATCCGGGGGTTCATCCTTTTTTTGGAAACTAAGATTTGGAGCATAACACAGATCTTTTTGGGGGAAATAGGGTCTAAAATATTTTTTCTGCCAAAAAAGTTCTTATGTCTGCAGAAAAAAAAATGATCTATAGGTAGATGAATTCTAGCTAGTTTCAAATAGATCAGGATCATTTGATGACTAAAATGTGTAAAGTTGGTGGATCTAGGTGTATATCGATATGTATATTTGGATCATATGTATGGGGGGTATGTTATTATTATTTTAGATTGAACCAATTTCATGAATTATTCCTTACTACTACTACTTATAAATAAATGGTTCATCTCAAACTAGTACTAGTTCACATCAAACTAGTACTAGTTTCTGAGAGTTCCTTCGTAAACAGCAAAGGAAAGTTAAAATAATTTGGGGTATTCTCCCAAATTTCAATAATTTCAATAAAATAAAATAAACTATGAGTTGGCGATCAGAACATGTATGGATAGAAGTTAGAACGGGATCTCGAAAACTAAGTAATTTTTTCTGGGCCCTTGTCGTTTTTTTAGGTTCATTAGGATTCTTAGTGGTTGGAACTTCTAGTTATCTTGGTAAAAATTTGATATCTTTTTTTCCGTCTCAGCAAATCCTTTTTTTTCCACAAGGGATCGTGATGTCTTTCTACGGGATTGCGGGTCTCTTTATTAGTTCTTATTTGTGGTGCACAATTTCCTTGAATGTAGGTAGTGGTTATGATCGATTCGATAGAAAGAAAGGAAGGGGTTGTATTTTTCGTTGGGGATTCCCTGGAAAAAACCGTCGCATATTCCTTCGATTCCGTCTAAAGGATATTCAATCCATTAGACTAGAAGTCAAAGAGGGTATTTCTGCTCGCTGTATCCTTTTTCTAAATATTAGAGGCCGGGGGACTATTCCGTTGACCCGGGCTGATGAGAATTTGACTCCACGACAAATGGAAGAAAAAGCCGCGGAATTGGCCCTTTTCTTGCGCGTACCAATTGAAATCTTTTGAGAAAAAAAAAAAAAGAATTGGGCTGAAGAAGGAATGCTTTCTCAGCAAGAGGAAAAAATACAAGAATCTTTTTTCTATAATCTATAAGATAACTTAACTGAAGTTTCACCTGAACGTTTAGTCGAGTCAAAACCGGCCTAAATTCTCTGGAATAACTATAAAACAAAACTCTTTTTTCTTATTTCTTCATTTTTCTTATTTCTTCATTTGAATTTGAATCGAAGTCTTAGTCTATTTCTGTATTCTCTCTAGATATTGAAACAAAATCACAAAAAATAGATTTGATACCTTGTCTAGAACTCACGTGTGAAAAAACTATTAGATCACAGAGAGTCAACGGAGTTCATTAACAATTCACAGATGAAAAATGGCAAAAAAGAAAACACCTACCCCCCTTTTGTATCTTGCATCTATAGTCTTTTTGCCTTGGGGGATTTCTCTCTCATTTATGAAAAGTATGGAATCTTGGATTACTAATTGGTCGAATACTGGTCAATCCGAAATTTTTTGGAATGATATTCAAAAAAAAAATCTTCTAGAAAAGTTCATAGAATTAGAAGAAATCCTGCTCTTAGACGAAATTTTCAAGGAATACTCGGAGACACATCTACAAAAGCTTTCTATAGGAATCCAAAAAGAAACGATTCAATTAATCACGATACACAACGAAGATCGTATCCATATGATTTTCCACTTATCAACAAATATAATCTGTTTTGTTATTCTAAGCGGCTATTCTATTTTAGGTAATGAAGAACTTGTTATTCTTAACTCTTGGACTCAGGAATTCCTATATAACTTAAGTGATACAATAAAAGCTTTTTTGATTCTTTTAATAACGGATTTATGTATCGGATTTCATTCACCCCACGGGTGGGAGCTAATGATTAGTTCTGTCTACAAAGATTTTGGATTTGTTCATAATGATCAAATTATATCTGGTCTTGTTTCCACCTTTCCAGTTATTCTGGATACTATTTTTAAATATTGGATTTTCCGTTATTTAAATCGTGTATCTCCGTCACTGGTAGTTATTTATCATTCAATGAATGATTGACAAATGATCCACCAATAGTAATCTCTAATCCAAAAACCTTCTATCCGGTGGATTTTCCATCCCAGAGTATTTCAGTAAAATTCTAGAAAATAGCAGAATCGTGGATAGGGCCCTGTACTAGCGACCTATCCCAACTTATTGTAGAAATTTTCGGATCAATGATTAGACTATGCAAACTCAAAATACTTTTGCTTGGATAAAGGAACAGATTTCTCGATCTATTTCCGTATCGCTCATGATATGTATCATCACCCATACGTCGATTGCAAGTGCATATCCCATTTTTGCACAGCAGGGTTATGAAAATCCACGAGAGGCGACCGGGCGTATTGTATGTGCAAATTGCCATTTAGCTAACAAGCCAGTAGATATTGAGGTTCCACAAGCAGTACTTCCGGATACTGTATTTGAAGCAGTTGTTCGAATTCCTTATGATAAACAAGTGAAACAAGTTCTTGCTAATGGTAAGAAGGGCGGTTTGAATGTAGGGGCTGTTCTTATTTTACCGGAGGGTTTTGAGTTAGCTCCTTCCGACCGTATTTCTCCAGAGATGAAAGAAAAGATAGGAAATTTGTCTTTTCTGAACTACCGCCCTGCTAAAAAAAATATTCTTGTGATAGGGCCTGTCCCCGGTCAGAAATATAGTGAAATCACCTTTCCTATTCTTTCTCCCGACCCCGCTACTAAGAAAGATGTTCACTTCTTAAAATATCCTATATACGTAGGGGGGAATAGGGGAAGGGGTCAGATTTATCCCGACGGAAGCAAGAGTAACAATACAGTTTATAATGCAACGGGAGCGGGTATAGTAAGTAAAATCATACGAAAAGAAAAGGGAGGATATGAAATATCCATCACTGATCCGTCGGATGGACGTCAAGTGGTTGATATTATCCCTCCAGGACCGGAACTTCTTGTTTCCGAGGGTGAATCCATCAAATTGGATCAACCATTAACCAGCAATCCAAATGTTGGTGGATTTGGTCAGGGAGATGCCGAAATAGTACTTCAAGATCCATTACGTGTACAAGGTCTTTTGTTCTTCTTGGGATCTGTTGTTTTGGCACAAATCTTTTTGGTTCTTAAAAAGAAACAGTTTGAGAAAGTTCAATTGGCCGAAATGAATTTCTAGACTCGCGAATTTATCAACATCAAGGTCGTAAAAAGAACTCGATTCTTGTTGTCGATTATGTATGAAAAAAAAAATGAAATTATGAAAAACCTTTTATTTACTTTATGTTTATGATTTTTTTTTTAGCCAAATTGCATTAGTACGACTATGTGATTTTTGTTTTTGCTAGATTTCAATGGGAGGCATTTGATTCGATTTCAACTAGAATCCAATTGGTATAGATATTCGTATAATAAACGGGTAATAGAACGAACTCGAAATGCGGGAAACAAAAAAGTCTAGGGGGATTATTCGTCTTCCTACTTTTTGGACACAAGAAAAGGGTAGAGAAAATTCCTTTTCTTGTGTCCAAAGATTAATAATTTTGGATCCTGTTCGTCAAAAATTCCTAGTCTTGGTGGCGGTTTTCCAGATGTATCAGAACTTTTTTTTTTTTTTTTTACGTACAATTACATTACAATAGAGTAGTGGACAAAAAAAAGGGGGAAGTTCATTTTATGAATGAAATTCTATTAATTAAATTAAATAGAACTTATTCATCAATGAACTTTCCATTTTTCTGAGATACTCAAATAAAATAAAAAAAAAAAACTCAATATAAATGGAGTAAGAGTATAGAAAGTATTTGTCCGATATCAAATCTACAGAAATATATTGATTCCGGGTAATTTGCGTAATTTTCCCTTTCGTCTAACTTGGAAAAGATCCATAGATACTATCAAGATCAAAGAACGGGTATTTTGAATCAATCAATAAAGTTCATTTTTCAAAAGCACCAGAGAATGGGCTTTTTTAAAACAACCTAAAAAGAAATCCGCCTTGCCATTTACACTACACAAAAAAATCTGATTCTTAAGAACCCAACGGGCCCTTCCCCTCGAATCAGACAAAGAAAGAAGGGAATCCCGTCAAGTTCCTACGCTTTCATGTCTACAACTCAATTCATCCGATTACTACAGAGATGAACCTAATCCGGAATATGAACCATAAAAGAAAATACCTATTAAACCGATCACAAGAATACCAGTTACAGTACCTATTATCCAAAGAGGAAT